GTATTAAGGATAGGCTAAAAAAAGACTTCATTGATATTCCCCACTTTGGAAGATATCATATCCATTTCGTTTGAGCAGAAGCATAGATGACTCAAAAAAGTTCTGCACCATGAACTTTGTACCGCGCACATCACTTAGACGGACCCTTGAAAATAGCATAAGCGAGAGTGAAGAAAGAGAATAAATATGAAAGAAAATACGAAATGAAAAAAGAGCGGATTTTCTTTGTACTGTGTATGAAATGCATCCTGTCTTTTCCTATCCTTCAACTCCTATAAACTTGTAAGTTTTTTAGACAACTTCGTTTTTTTTGATATATATGAACACTTAACATTATTTTTGAGTGAGAGAAAGCACAGTATGAAAAAACCAGAAAGGAAAAAAAAAAAGAAAAGGGGACATAATCTCATTTTGTTCTTTACCATAGATATCTCTATTTTTTACCTATCTCCAAAAATAGAGATATCTATACATCTAGATGAATAAATATATATCGCGCTCTAGACCATTAACGAATATGTATCCCGATCTGTCTCAATTAATTTGTAAAAGGTATGAATATCTTTCCGATCCATTATTCACGTGTCAGGAACCAGATTTGAACTGGTGACACGAGGATTTTCAGTCCTCTGCTCTACCAACTGAGCTATCCCGACCATTTCCCGCACATCATCCTAGTAGAGTACTTGTATCTATGTAAATTAAATAGACTAAAAAAATAAAAAAAGTATTCAAAAATTTGACCTAGTCCATGAATTTCTTAGATCTTCAAAAAGAAGACTTTCTTTGTATGTAAATGGAAGGATAATGATATGGACTGTGAATGATTCAATAATGGGAATTCCTTGCCCATATATGTTCATTTGCACAGGTATCGTATCTATTCAAACCAAATTGGGAGAAAATCCAAAGATTTCTGTTCGGACCCATTTGTTTGTGAAAGAGTAGAATGAATGAGAAAGATATTGAATTTTCTTTGAACCACTTATGAAAAAAAGAGGATAAATAAATAGTATAGTTAAGAAGTAAAACGGGCTTTTTATTGGGGATAGAGGGACTTGAACCCTCACGATTTATAAAGTCGACGGATTTTCCTCTTACTATAAATTTCATTGTTGTCGGTATTGACATGTAGAATGGGACTCTCTCTTTATTCTCGTCCGATTAATCAGTTTTTCAAAAAAAAAGACCTATCAAACTCTGGAATGAATGATTTGATCACTAAATATTCGACTCTTCCTTCAACTTCGATTGGAATAGATCCACAATAACTCTGAATTTTGCATATATATATAATATGGATTCGGGTCGTGATTAATCGTTTGATATGTCAGTATGTATACGTATGTATTAGATATATAGGTCATCCTTTCTTTAATTTCGATAGAAGGATTCCATTCCAGCTACCAACGCAACGTAGTCAACTCCATTCGTTAGAACAGCTTCCATTGAGTCTCTGCACCTATCCTTTTTTATTCTAGTTTTTAAAACCCCTTTTTCAAAAAATAAAGATTTGGCTCAGGATTGCCCATTTTTAGTTCCAGGGTTTCTCTGAATTTGGAAGTTACCACTTAGCAGGTTTCCATACTAAGGCTCAACCCAATCAAGTCCGTAGCGTCTACCAATTTCGCCATATCCCCTTTTTAGACAAGGATCTAGTTGTAATTTCACCCACCTCTTTCATTTATCTTGGAGCTGTTGAATTTATTATATAATAATTCCTATATCGAAAAGTGTATGCTCCTATTTTCTTTTTTTGGATATCCTCTCTCATTTCATCTCTATTGTATGAACCATATTTGTTTCAATCAGAAATGATTCTATCATTGATGTATCCGCAATTCAATATAGATAGATATATCCCACATATATATATATGTCTCCCTCCCCTTTCGGTTTTACATCGCGATTTGGAATACTGAAAGGGTCGATATTCTTTCTTCTTTTTTTTTTTTCGCCCTATCTCCTCCTTTTTCGAACGAAATCAGAGAAATGTCTCATTAGAATTTTGATTGTATCTTTATCCTTATCTTATACTTTTCTTAGGGCCGATCCCCTATAAAATAATTAACATAATTTGTTATAACTATTCTGAGAAATAATTCCATTTTTTTCGAATCATAATATCAAATTTGATATTATCAAAAATCTTATTTCTTATTATCATTTTATCATTAAGAAAAATTTCTATTTATAAATTTCATATTTATTTTCATATTTATTTAATATTTAATAATATTCAAAAATATTATAAAAAATATTATATAATGTATAATGTCAAAATAGAAAAAAATAGAAATTCTAAATATGAAAATAAAAAGAATGTATATTATAATAATGATTATGTATAATAATAGAATGAAAATTCTAATCTAATTAGTCAGATATTTCCATTATTAGAATAGAATTCTATTTAGTCATATTTTAGTCATATTATAGTTATATAATATGTTATATATTATATAATTAGTTATAATTAGTTATATTATTTATAGCTAAGATCCGGCAGTTTCTTGAATTCCTATACATTATTTCTATTTCTGTTATGTGAGCCCGCTTAGCTCAGAGGTTAGAGCATCGCATTTGTAATGCGATGGTCATCGGTTCGATTCCGATAGCCGGCTTTTTTCTCTATCGATTTTTTCCATGATTGATAATCTCTCCTCTCCCTTTCTCCAAACGTTGGATCACTAATCTATTATGTCGTGGTAACTATCAATAAAAAGTTGATTAGAACAATTAAATTAGATCTACACAGAACAAATCATAAAACAGAGCCTAAATTTCCTATATATACAAAAAATCCGGATATTGACACAATTCATTTCATTCTATTTTGTATTTGTAATACTTCAGTAGATTTAGCTTTGCTTTGTTTATCCTTTAGTTCAGTCTTAATTTCGATTTCTTCTGTAAAATCAAATTTCAATAAGATAAAATAAATAAGGAGTCTTTATGTCTCGTTACCGAGGACCTCGTTTCAAAAAAATACGCCGTCTGGGGGCTTTACCGGGATTAACTAGTAAAAGACCTAGATCCGGAAGTGATCTTAAAAACCAATTGCGTTCCGCGAAAAGATCGCAATATCGTATACGTCTAGAAGAAAAACAGAAATTGCGTTTTCATTATGGTCTGACAGAGCGACAATTACTTAGATATGTGCATATCGCCGGAAAAGCCAAAGGGTCAACAGGTCAGGTTTTACTACAACTACTTGAGATGCGTTTGGATAACATTCTTTTTCGATTGGGTATGGCTTCGACCATTCCTGGAGCCAGGCAATTAGTTAACCATAGACATATTTTAGTTAATGGTCGTATAGTGGATATACCAAGTTATCGTTGCAAACCCCGAGATATTATTACTACGAAGGATAAACAAAGATCGAAAGCTCTGATTCAAAATTCTATTACTTCATCCCCTCACGAGGAATTGCCAAACCATTTGACTATTGACTCAATCCAATATAAAGGATTAGTAAATCAAATAATAGATAGTAAATGGATCGGTTTAAAAATAAATGAGTTGTTAGTCGTAGAATATTATTCCCGTCAGACTTGAACCTAACGAACATAAGAAAGAAAGGGGTTCAGACAATTATGTCCCCTTTTCGACGAAGCAAATAGATCTAAGGGCCTTGATCCGCATTTTTCTCATTCACGTATCACAAATCGATCCGCAGTAGGATTTTTTTCTTTTTTGTCCTTTCCGCGATATTTGTATTTTACGTACCGTAACCGTACCACAGTAATGTAATTAGGAATAGAGATTCTCTATCAAATAAGACTGTTGGAATAATGATATCAATTGTTATTTGATTTGATATATTGTGGTCGGTAACGCTGGTGAATTACCAGAAACGGAAAGAGAGGGATTCGAACCCTCGGTAAACAAAAGCCTACATAGCAGTTCCAATGCTACGCCTTGAACCACTCGGCCATCTCTCCTACATAGTCTTATTATTGACTAGAAACCGAGTGAATAGCGAGTTATTCATATTATTGCAGTACAGGCACGACCGATCAACGGTTCCATAGGAATAAAAAATTCCTTTTCAATTTCATATTTATCAACAACAACTTCTCTTATCATCTACCCCATAGATCTATTACAAATTCATGAATCGTACCATGGATTTTTCTATTTCATTTCAATTGTATAATGATTATTCCATCCCTTTTTTCCTCTTTGGATCATAACCAAATCCAAATTTCTCGAGTTATCAGACTCGAGTTATAAGAATCCATAGGAAAATAAAGTCCTTGGTTATTCAACTTAGATGAAATAGTAATAGTTCCGTTCATTTGTATACTACGAAATTTATATGAAATTCAATCTGATTTAAAAGTCTCCTATCTCTCTTTGTCCGAAAAGGGTACAATTGGAGCGGAAGGTACACATCTTTTTAGAATTGTTCTGTTTTTATGTTATTTTGTACTGTACAATTCCTTTGTTTGTGGGATCATTTTCCCCGAGGGGGTAATGAGAAGAATTATAGAATGGATTGCTAATTATGCCTAGATCTCGGATAAATGGAAATTTTATTGATAAGACCTCCTCAATTATAGCCAATATTTTATTACGAATAATTCCGACAACTTCGGGAGAAAAAAGGGCATTTACCTATTACAGAGATGGTGTGATTTGATTATTTTTTCTTTTTTTTTTTTTAGCCCTCACTTCCGCCTTACGAGAAAAAGACGTGATTCGGAATAGAAAGGGCTAAATTATTGAAATAAGGATACGCTTAGTGAAGGTAAAGTTTGGAAATAGAACAATTCCTTCTGTCGTGTATCCTCGATTGATCCAGCCTCAGATACTTTAATTGTCGATTTTAGTATTGAACGAAAGGTTACACCTATAGGTTCTGTATTGCGGGTCAATCCTACTCCACTAGTACCAATAGGCGACATAGGGGAAGAAGCACTACACTAGGAATCAACAACACGAAAACTTTGTTATAAATTACCCTTTTCCTTATCGGTATCGGGACTAACAAG